AGAGACTTTATTAAAAATTATATTCAAAAGAATATGAAAATATCCTCCGGCGCCGAGGGAATTGCGCATATAGAGATTCAAAAAAGAATCGATTTGATCCAGGTCATAATCTTTATGGGATTCCCAAAGTTATTAATAGAAAGTAGATCGCGAGGGGTCGAAGAATTACAGATGAATCTACAAAAAAAATTTCATTATGTGAATCGAAAACTTAACATTGCTATCACAAGAATTGCAAAACCTTACGGAAACCCTAATATTCTTGCAGAATTTATAGCCGGACAATTAAAAAATAGAGTTTCATTTCGAAAAGCAATGAAAAAGGCTATTGAATTAACTGAACAAGCGGATACAAAAGGAATTCAAGTGCAAATTGCAGGGCGTATCGACGGAAAAGAAATTGCCCGTGTCGAATGGATCAGAGAGGGCAGAGTTCCCCTACAAACCATTCGAGCTAAAATAGATTATTGTTCCTATACAGTTCGGACTATCTATGGGGTCTTGGGCATCAAAATTTGGATTTTTATAGACAAAGAAGAGGAATAAGAAAACTTTCATTGTTTTTTCCTTCTATCTATTGATAGAAGGAAAAAAGGGGAAACTCGTTTATTCTTTTTCCTACCAATCAAACAAATTCTTAATTCTATAGGGTTGAATAAAAATTCAATTGACCTTTTGATATAATTGCTATGCTTAGTGTGTGACTCGTTGGCTTTTTTTAGGGTTAGGGTTACAAAAGACCGGCCCGATAGTATGAAAACCAATTCATCACTTCATATTATCTGGATCTAAAGAACCAGTCAAGATATGTTAAATAAGTCATATCTTTGTAGCAACTGAAATAATTAAACTTTTTTTAAAGCAAAATTACAGAAGAAAGGTGTGGATAAATGGAAGGATGAGAGAAAGAGAGAAAAGAATATCAATGATATAGAATTCCAATATGGAAGGTCTGTGGGTCATCTCATAAAAGACAATGTAATAAAGCATGAATACTAATTGATTCATACATAATGAAATATTCAATGAATTTCTGATAGAAGAAAAGAAAAAACTCAAGAGCTTCGAGTCAATAAAGACTAAGAAGGTTGACTCAAGAATAAATTGGATTATGAGCTCCGTTGTAGAATTCTGACCTAATCATTTAGTACGAAGTGGTGGAAACGAAGAAACCTGTGAATGCAAAAGATTTTATTAAACAAATGAATCTTAACGATTCACTAGTTAGGATGGCGAAATGAACCGGAAATCAATTCATCTATTCGGAAAAGTGACGAACAAGTGCTAGAACTGAAATAGAGATTGCAAGAGTCAATATTCGCCCGCGAAAACTTTCTTTTTTGAATTGTCGGATAAAGGACAAAAAACAATAAAGATTTATTAGGACATTAGAAAAAATCAAATTTTTTATAAAAATGTTCTAATAGCTATTCAAATTAATTGAAATTCAATTTTGAATTCTTTTATTCGCGAGGAGCTGGATGAGAAGAAACTCTCACGTCCAGCTCTGTAGTAGAGATGGAATTCCGAAACAACCATCAACTATAACCCCAAAAGAACTAAATTCCGTAAACAACATAGAGGAAGAATAAAGGGAATATCTTATCGAGGTAATCATATTTGTTTCGGTAAATATGCTCTTCAAGCACTTGAACCCGCTTGGATCACATCGAGACAAATCGAAGCAGGTCGCCGAGCAATGACACGAAATGCACGCCGTGGTGGAAAAATATGGGTCCGGCTTTTTCCAGATAAACCTGTTACAGTAAGACCTGCTGAAACACGTATGGGCTCGGGGAAAGGATCCCCTGAATATTGGGTAGCTGTTGTTAAACCGGGGCGAATACTATATGAAATGGGTGGAGTAACCGAAAATATAGCTAAAAGGGCTATTTTAATAGCAGCATCCAAAATGCCTATACGAACTCAATTTATTATTTCGGGCTAAAAATGTAGAACCGACAGAAATGAGTCTTGGGGATGAAACAAAATCGCAGGTTTCTTTTTTTAGACTTAGAGAAACAATATTTCTTTTATTTTTTCATCCTTTGCATTGGAAGAATAGACTCAAAAATTTATATGATTCAACCTCAGACCTATTTAAATGTAGCGGATAACAGCGGGGCTCGAAAATTGATGTGTATTCGAATCATAGGAGCTAGCAATCGCCGATATGCTCATATCGGTGACGTTATTGTTGCTGTGATCAAAGAAGCAGTACCAAATATGCCCCTAGAAAAGTCAGAAGTAGTCAGAGCTGTAATTGTTCGTACCTGTAAAGAACTTAAACGTGAAAGCGGTATGATAATACGATATGATGACAATGCTGCAGTTGTGATTGATCAAGAAGGAAATCCAAAAGGAACTCGCATTTTTGGGGCAATCCCCCGCGAATTGAGACAATTAAATTTTACTAAAATAGTTTCATTAGCTCCCGAAGTATTATAAAATAAAAAGAGATCTGATATTTTTGGGGTATTTGAAAGGAAATAGTTTAAGAACTAGATTAATTCGTAGCTTGTGTTTCGCGTATATACCTTAAAATTTTTATATTCATAAACCAATAAAAAAACATGTTAATTATATCCAATTTTGAGACACCAAAAGTTTTAGTTCATCATGGGTAGAGACACTATTGCTGAGATAATAACCTCTATACGAAATGCTGATATGGATAGAAAAAGAGTTGTTCGCATAGCATCTACTAATATTACCGAAAATATTGTTAAAATACTTTTCCGAGAAGGTTTTATCGAAAACGTCAGAAAACATCGAGAAAAAAACCAAAATTTTTTGGTTTTAACCCTGCGACATAGCAGGAATAGGAAAAGACCCTATAGGAATTTGTTAAATTTAAAAAGGATCAGCCGACCGGGTCTACGAATCTATTCTAATTCTCAACGAATTCCTAGAATTTTAGGTGGGATGGGGATTGTAATTCTTTCTACTTCTCGGGGTATAATGACAGATCGGGAGGCTCGACTAGAAGGAATCGGCGGAGAAATTTTATGTTATATATGGTAATCCATTTAATATCCAAATGAAATCCGAAACCTCTTCCTATTTGTAAAAAAAAAAAAGATAAGGGGGTTGAGTTGTCTAATATCGTTTCTCCTCCATTAGTTGATACCTCAAGGGGGCTTTACCTGGAATGAAAGAACAAAAATGGATTCATGAAGGTTTAATTACTGAATCGCTTCCCAATGGCATGTTCCGGGTTCGTTTAGATAATGAGGATCTGATTCTAGGTTATGTTTCGGGAAAGATCCGGCGTAGTTTTATACGGATACTTCCCGGAGATAAAGTCAAAATTGAAGTAAGTCGTTATGATTCAACCAGAGGACGTATAATTTATCGACTCCGAAACAAGGATTTGAAGGATTAGGTTATTTTTATTGAATCCGATTCAAGATAAAAAATTTCAAGAAACCTATTTTCTACCGAGAAATAGATTCAGAATTAAGATAAGGAATGAAAAATATGAAAATAAGAGCTTCCGTTCGTAAAATTTGTGAAAAATGTCGACTAATCCGTAGACGGGGGCGCATTAGAGTAATTTGTGCCAACCCGAGACATAAACAAAGACAAGGATAAAGGGATAATCAGACTCACTAAAAGGCTCAGCGTACAAATAAAGAATCTGTTTTGACATGAAATGGATATATCCATATATTTCTGACTCATATTTATGAGATGATACAATATGGCAAAAGCTATACCGAAAACTGGTTTACGTAGAAATGTACGTATTGGTGCACGTAAAAGTGCACGTAAAATACCAAAGGGAGTTATTCATGTTCAAGCAAGTTTCAATAATACCATTGTTACAGTTACAGATGTACGGGGTCGGGTGGTTTCCTGGTCCTCAGCGGGTACTTGTGGATTCAAGGGTACAAGAAGAGGGACACCCTTTGCCGCTCAAACTGCAGCATCTGTTGCTATTCGTACAGTAGTAGATCAAGGTATGCAACGAGCAGAAGTCATGATAAAAGGTCCCGGTCTCGGAAGAGACGCCGCATTACGAGCTATTCGTAGAAGTGGTATACTATTAACTTTTGTACGGGATGTAACCCCTATGCCACATAATGGCTGTAGACCTCCCAAAAAAAGACGTGTGTAGAAATAAACAGTGAAGAAATTTCAAGAGAAACAAGAGAAATAAATAATTCAATCAAAAAAAATATTATTACTATGGTTCGAGAGAAAGTAACAGTATCTACTCGGACACTACAGTGGAAGTGTGTTGAATCAAGAACAGACAGTAAACGCCTTTATTATGGTCGATTTATTCTGTCTCCACTTATGAAAGGACAAGCCGACACAATAGGCATTGCGATGCGAAGAGCTTTGCTTGGAGAAATAGAAGGAACATGTATCACACGTGTAAAATCTGAGAACGTCTCCCACGAATATTCTACTATAACGGGTATTCAAGAATCGGCCCACGAAATTCTAATGAATTTGAAAGAAATTGTATTGAGAAGTAATCTATATGGAACTTGTGACGCGTCTATTTGTGTTAGAGGTCCTGGATATGTAACTGCTCGAGATATCATCTTACCACCTTATGTAGAAATTGTCGACAATACACAACATATAGCTAGCTTGACAGAACCAATTAATTTACGTATTGGATTAGAAATTGAAAGAAATCGCGGATATCTTATAAAGATGCCACATAACTTTCCAGATGGAAGTTATCCTGTAGATACTGTATTCATGCCTGTTCGAAATGTGAATCATAGTATTCATTCCTATGGAAATAGGAATGAAAAACAAGAGATACTGTTTCTCGAAATATGGACAAATGGCAGTTTAACTCCGAAAGAAGCACTTCATGAAGCCTCCCGAAATTTGATTGATTTATTTATTCCCTTTTTATATAAGGAAGAAGAAAACTTACCTTTAGAGGACAATCAACATATGGTTCCTTTATCCCCCTTTACTTTTCACAATAAATTGGATAAAGTCCGAAAAAACAAAATAGCATTGAAATCTAT